CTGTCATATAATTATTGTAGTGAGGGATAGCTCTAAAAAGAAAACGGATCAGGATATATATTTAGAAACAAAGGATCAATGGAAAGATCCTATAATAGAGAGATATTTGGAGAAAGAGACAGAGAGAGAAAAAAAAGAGAAAGAGAGAGAAGAAAAATATGGGCAAAAAAATAAACCCCCTTGGTTTCCGACTTGGTGGGGAAAACCAAAAGCATAGATCCCTTTGGTTCGCGCAACCAAAAAATTATTCCATAGGTCTCCAGGAAGATGAAAAAATACGAGATTGTATCAAGAATTATGTACAAAAAAATAGGAGAATATCCTCGGGTTTCGAAGGAATTGCACATATAGAGATTCAAAAAAAAATAGATCTGATCCAGGTCATAATCTATATTGGATTTCCAAATTTGTTAATAGAGGGTCGAACACGAGGAATCGAAGAATTACAGATCAATGTACAAAAAGGATTTAATTCTGTGAACCGGAGACTTAACATTGCTATCACAAGAGTTGCAAAACCTTATGGACAACCTAATATTCTTGCAGAATATATAGCTCTACAATTAAAGAATAGAGTTTCCTTTCGAAAGGCAATGAAAAAAGCTATTGAATTAACTGAACAAGCGGATACAAAAGGAATTCAAGTGCAAATTGCAGGACGTATCGACGGAAAAGAAATTGCACGTGTCGAATGGATCAGAGAAGGTAGGGTTCCCCTACAAACCATTCGAGCTAAAATTGATCATTGTTCCTATACAGTTCGAACTATCTATGGGGTATTAGGCATCAAAATTTGGATATTTGTAGACGAGCAATAATGGGCCTTTCCTTGCCATTCTATCCAGTGATAGAACAAAAAACGACAAACTATTCTTTTTCCCTTCAATGAAAAATGAGCAATTCTAATTCTATAGGGTTGAATAAAAATTGGATTGATCATTTGGTAGAATTGCTATGCTTAGTGTGTGACTCGTTGGGTTTTCTTTAGAGTTGGGATTCAAAAAAAAGGACTGGCCCCTAACTACTAACTATAGAACTTAGAACCAGCTCATTGCTTCGTATTATCGAGATCCAAGGAACCAGTCACTATATGATGTGTCAATCATATAGTTGTAGCAACTGAAATCTTTTTTCCATAAAGGAAAAATCAATCTGATTATGGATTGTGAAGCGAAAATAGAGGGATGTGGGTAAATGGAAGGGCGAGAGAAAGAGAGAAGGAGAATATCAATGGTATATGATTCCAATATGTATGGTCTATTATGAATTATCTCATAAAAGGCAGTGTGATAAAGCATCAATACTAATTCGTCCATAATTAGATGAATACGATTCATAGGAAAAATACCAATAATAAAGAGCCTCGAGTTAATAGAGACTGAGGAGATTGACTTGGGAACGAACTTGAATTGAGGAGCTCCATTGCAGAGTTCAGGCCTAGCCATTAATGGAGAAGCTATGGGAACGACGGAACCTGTGACTGCAGAAGATTCTATTGAAAACGAATCCTAATGATTCATTGGGTGGGATGGCGGAACCAACCAGGAACCAATTGATTTATTCTGAGAGGCCATGGGTTGACCCTACGAATGAAACAAATATTGAAAGAGTAAATATTCGCCCGCGAAACCCTTATTGAATTGCAAAATTTTGGCCGATTCGGTAAAGGTCAAGGATTCGTTATAAAAATAAAGCAAAGGCATTATCTTCTATATATAGAAATATACGTCTAGCTATATATACAAGATATACAGATTCCTACGTGACAGATTCAATATCAATAAATCCCATGATTTAGTGTATTATTCAATAAATACATGTGTATCTGTAATATTATTGAATCGTTTCATTCGCGAGGAGCTGGATGAGAAGAAACTCTCATGTCCGGTTCTGTAGTAGAGATGAGGTTGAGAAACAACCATCAACTATAACCCCAAAAGAACCAGATTCCGTAAACAACATAGAGGAAGAATGAAGGGAATATCTTATCGAGGCAATCATATTTGTTTCGGTAGATATGCTCTTCAGGCACTTGAACCCGCTTGGATCACATCTAGACAAATAGAAGCAGGGCGACGAGCAATGACACGATATGCGCGCCGTGGTGGAAAAATATGGGTCCGTATATTTCCCGACAAACCCGTTACAGTAAGACCTACGGAAACCCGTATGGGTTCGGGAAAGGGATCTCCCGAATATTGGGTATCTGTTGTTAAGCCGGGTCGAATACTTTATGAAATGGGCGGAGTATCGGAAACTGTAGCCAGAGCAGCTATTAAAATAGCTGCGTGCAAAATGCCTATACGAACGCAATTCATTATTTCAGGATAGGGATGTGGAACCAAAGGGGCATTTATGATGAAAAAAACAATCGCGGATTTCTTTATTTCTGGACAGACAATATTTCTTTCTTTTTTCCTTCGACCTTTGCATTGAAAGAACAGATTAAAAAAAAATGATATGATTCAACCTCAGACCCATTTGAATGTAGCGGACAACAGCGGGGCTCGAGAATTGATGTGTATTCGAATCATAGGAGCTAGTAATCACCGATATGCTCATATTGGTGACGTTATTGTTGCTGTAATAAAAGAAGCAGTGCCCAATATGCCTCTCGAAAGATCAGAAGTGATCAGAGCTGTAATTGTACGTACATGTAAAGAACTCAGACGTGACAACGGTATGATAATACGATATGATGACAATGCAGCAGTTGTCATTGATCAAGAAGGAAATCCAAAAGGAACTCGGGTTTTTGGAGCGATCGCTCGAGAATTGAGACAGTTGAATTTCACTAAAATAGTCTCATTAGCTCCTGAGGTATTATAAATACTAGTAGATGAGACCATGATATAGTAGGGTATCTGAAATGGATCAATTAGTAGATTGTGTTTCACGCATATACTTTTAATAATTCATAAATAAAGAATAAAAAATTCACATAAAAAAAAACGGAACATGTTGATTATATCAAAATTAGGAGGCACCAATAATTATAGTTCGTCATGGGTAGGGACACTATTGCCGATATATTAACTTCTATAAGAAATGCCGACATGGATAAAAAAGGAACGGTTCGAATAGCATCTACTAATATGACCGAAAGCCTTGTTAAAATACTTCTACGAGAAGGTTTTATTGAAAACGTTAGGAAACATCGGGAAAACAACAAATATTTCTTGGTTTCAACCCTGCGACATAGAAGAAATAGGAAAGGAACATATAGAAATATTTTAAAGCGTATCAGCCGACCCGGTCTACGAATCTATTCCAACTATCAACGAATTCCTAGGATTTTAGGTGGAATGGGGATTGTAATTCTTTCTACTTCTAGAGGTATAATGACAGATCGAGAAGCTCGACTAGAAGGAATTGGAGGAGAAGTTTTGTGTTATATATGGTGATCCTTCTGATATCCGAAGTTGATCCGTAACTTCCTATTTGTGAAAAAGGAGAGGAAAGACGGGTTGTTTAATATCACTCCTCCTCCATTAGTTGATACTTCAAGGGGGTTACCTGGAATGAAAGAACAAAAATTGATTCATGAAGGTTTAATTACTGAATCACTTCCCAATGGTATGTTCCGGGTTCGTTTAGATAATGAAGATCTGATTCTAGGTTATGTTTCGGGGAGGATCCGACGAAGTTTTATACGGATACTACCAGGAGATAGAGTAAAAATCGAAGTAAGTCGTTATGATTCAACCAGGGGACGTATAATTTATAGACTTCGCAACAAAGATTCAAACGATTAGGTGTAGGTGGCTTTTTAAACATTCCTTTCGTGGGAATACAATTCGAGGTTCAAAATTTCAAGAGACTTATTTTCTTCCAAGGAGTAGATTCGGAATTAAAGTAAGGAATAACAAATATGAAAATAAGGGCCTCTGTTCGTAAAATTTGTGAAAAATGTCGACTGATCCGTAGGCGGGGACGAATTATAGTAATTTGTTTCAATCCGAGACATAAACAGAGACAAGGGTAATCTTTCTAAAAAGAAAAAGGGATTTTCTAAAGGACCCGATGGACAAATAAAGGGTCTGTTTTGATATGAAATGGATATATCCGTATATCTCTGACTCATATTTATGAGATGATAAAATATGACAAAACCTATACCAAGAATTGGTTCACGTAGGAATGGGCGTATTGGTTCACGTAAGAGTGGGCGTAGAATACCAAAAGGAGTTATTCATGTTCAAGCGAGTTTCAACAATACCATTGTGACTGTTACAGATGTACTAGGTCAGGTGGTTTCTTGGTCCTCCGCTGGTACTTGTGGATTCAGAGGCACAAGAAGAGGGACACCATTTGCTGCTCAAACCGCAGCAGGAAATGCTATTCGTACAGTAGTGGATCAGGGTATGCAACGAGCAGAAGTCATGATAAAGGGTCCTGGTCTCGGAAGAGATGCAGCATTACGAGCTATTCGTAGAAGTGGTATACTATTAAGTTTCGTACGTGACGTAACCCCTATGCCACATAATGGATGTAGACCTCCTAAAAAAAGACGTGTGTAGAAATAAGAATTGAACGGATTTCAAGAGAAATAAATGATTCAATGATCTGAAAAAAGAATAATATTATTATGGTTCGAGAGGAAGTAGCAGTATCCACTCGGACACTACAGTGGAAGTGTGTTGAATCAAGAACAGACAGTAAGCGTCTTTATTATGGCCGTTTCATTTTGGCCCCGCTTATGAAAGGCCAAGCAGATACGATAGGTATCGCGATGCGAAGGGCTTTACTTGGAGAAATAGAAGGAACATGTATTACACGTGCAAAATCTGAAAAGGTACCACATGAATATTCTACGATAGTCGGTATTGAAGAATCAGTACATGCAATTTTAATGAATTTGAAAGAAATTGTATTGAGAAGTCATCTGTATGGAACTCGTGACGCATCCATTTGCGTCAGGGGTCCTAGATACGTAACTGCTCAAGATATCATCCCACCACCTTCTGTGGAAATAGTTGATACTACACAGCATATAGCTA